TATAAGATGCCTGAATAAAGGGTAATTTTGATAGAATTAATCATGTGAGAAATCACTCTTATAATTATACCTAATAGAATTAAACTATCCCCATTAATATCAAAAATTAATATACATAATATACTAAGGTATAAAAAGATAAGCTAAATAAGCTAATGGGTTCATACCCCATGTATAAAGGCCCCACCCCTTTTCTTTTTAATTTTAAAATTATATAAATTAATATTTTTTAGGGCGATAGTAACAGGCTCATTAATTGCAATCTCTGCATACTCATGATTGACAATATGAATCGGCTTAGAAATTAATTTACTTAGAATTATCCCCCTTTTTAAGTCTCATATAAATCAATTTCCAGCTGAAGCAACCCTTAAATATTTTATTACCCAAGCTTTAGCATCCGCTATTATTCTTTTTAGAATTATTTTTTCAATAAATACTAACTTTTTTGTATGAAATGAATTTTGAACTATAAGTATAAATTCAGCTTTTCTAATAAAACTTGGAGCAGCCCCTTTCCACTCTTGAATACCAGAAGTAGCAGAGGGTCTAACTTGAATAAATAACCTTATTTTAATAACTTGGCAAAAAATTGCACCAATTATTTTAATTATATATAATATAGACATACCCTTATTTTTTTCTACAATTATTATTTTATCTTCAATTCTTGGAGGAATTTATGGGCTTAATCAAATTAGCTTACGGAAAATTTTAGCTTACTCCTCAATTACCCATATTGCATGAATACTAGCCAGATTATTAAATAATCAAATAATTTGGCTAATTTACTTTATAATTTACTCTTTAATTAGAGCAAATATTATTATAATTTTTTCTTTTTTAAATATTTTTTATTTAAATCAATTATTTAATATATTAAACAATAATAAAATAATCAAATGAATATTTATTATAAACTTTTTTTCTTTAGGAGGATTACCTCCTTTTTTAGGATTTTTACCTAAATGATTAGTAATTAATTTTTTAATTAATAATAAATTTTATACTTTAAGGTTAATTTTAATCATTTTTACATTATTAACATTATTTTTTTATACACGAATTACATTTTCTACATTAATATTTAAAATAAATGAAAATTTAATTAAAATTCATAAATTTAGAAAATTTAATTGAACATTCTTAAATATTTTGATATTAATAAGGCTATTTATTTGTACAATAATTTTTACATTTTTGTAAGGATTTAAGTTAAATAAACTTTTAACCTTCAAAGTTAAATATAGATTTTTATAAATTAATCTAAGCCTTAAAACTTAATTTTCCTTTAAATTTGCAATTTAATATCATAAATATGACTATAAGACTTGATAAAAGAATTAAATTCGTAGATAAATTTACAGTTTATCGCTTATACCTCAGCCATTTTACCGATTAAGTGATTTTTTTCTACAAACCATAAAGATATTGGAACCCTCTATTTTATCTTTGGAGTCTGATCTGGTATAATCGGAACCTCCCTTAGAATATTAATTCGAACAGAACTCGGAAGACCTGGATCATTAATTGGGAATGATCAAATTTATAATGTTATTGTAACAGCTCACGCTTTTATTATAATTTTTTTTATAGTTATACCAATTATAATCGGAGGATTTGGTAACTGACTAGTTCCTTTAATGATTGGAGCTCCTGATATAGCTTTCCCCCGTATAAATAATATAAGATTTTGGCTATTGCCCCCCTCATTATTATTACTTTTAATAAGAAGAATAGTAGAAAATGGTGCAGGTACTGGATGAACAGTGTACCCCCCTCTTTCATCAAATATTGCCCATAGAGGATCTTCAGTTGACCTTGCAATTTTTAGGTTACATTTAGCTGGAATCTCCTCAATCTTAGGAGCTATCAATTTTATTACAACAGTAATTAATATACGTCCAAAAGGACTTTCCTTAGACCGTATGCCTTTATTTGTTTGAGCTGTTATAATTACAGCAATCCTACTCCTACTATCTTTACCTGTACTTGCAGGAGCAATCACTATATTATTAACTGACCGAAACTTAAATACTTCCTTTTTTGATCCTATTGGAGGAGGAGACCCTATCCTGTATCAACATTTATTTTGATTTTTTGGACATCCTGAAGTTTATATTTTAATTCTACCAGGATTTGGAATAATTTCTCATATTATTAGCCAAGAAAGAAGAAAAAAAGAAGCATTTGGAACATTAGGAATAATTTATGCAATAATAGCTATTGGATTACTCGGATTCATTGTATGAGCCCACCATATATTTACTGTAGGGATAGATGTAGACACTCGGGCTTACTTTACCTCTGCAACTATAATTATTGCAGTTCCTACTGGAATTAAAATTTTTAGATGATTAGCTACATTTCATGGAACTAATGTCAATTACTCTCCTGTAACTCTATGAGCTTTAGGATTTGTTTTCCTCTTTACAGTTGGAGGTTTAACAGGCGTTGTATTGGCTAATTCTTCAATTGACATCATTCTTCATGATACCTACTATGTAGTAGCTCATTTCCATTATGTTCTATCAATAGGAGCAGTATTTGCTATTATAGCAGGAATAGTACAATGATTCCCTTTATTTAGAGGCTTAACTTTCAATAATTTTTTATTAAAAATTCAATTTTTTATTATATTTATTGGAGTTAATATAACATTTTTTCCACAACATTTCTTAGGATTAATAGGAATACCCCGACGATACTCTGATTACCCTGATACATTTATATTATGAAATAGAGTCTCCTCAATTGGCTCATGAATCTCTATAATTAGAGTAATCCTTTTATTATTTATTTTTTGAGAAGCTTTCTCCTCCCAACGAAAAAGAATGACCCCCTTAAGAGTAGCATCATCCATTGAATGGCTTCAATTTCACCCTCCAGCTGAACATTCATACTCAGAATTACCTGTACTAACTGCTAATTTCTAATATGGCAGATTAGTGCATTGGATTTAAATCCCAAATATAAAGATTAAACTTTTTTTAGAAATGACAACCTGAAAAAATTTTTGATTACAAGACAGAGCCTCTCCATTAATAGAACAACTATCCTATTTTCATGACCATACATTAATAATTTTATTAATCATTACAATCTTAGTTAGTCAACTAATAATTTCATTATTTTTTAATAAATTTAAACATCGATTTTTACTAGAAGGCCAAATAATTGAAATTATTTGAACAATCCTGCCAACTATTACTTTAATTTTTATCGCAATCCCCTCTCTTCGATTAATTTATATCCTAGATGAAGTAAATAACCCTATAATTACAATCAAAACAATTGGCCATCAATGATATTGATCATATGAATATTCAGATTTCAATAATATTGAATTTGATTCATATATAATCCCTACTGACGAATTAAATAAATTTAATTTTCGACTATTAGATGTCGATAATCGAATTATTATCCCCTTTGAAACTAATACTCGTATACTAGTAACAGCCGCAGATGTAATTCATTCTTGAACTATCCCTTCCTTAGGGGTAAAAATCGACGCAACCCCAGGACGACTTAATCAAATTAGCTTTATTGTAAACCATTCAGGCCTATTTTTTGGGCAATGCTCAGAAATTTGCGGAGCAAATCATAGATTTATGCCTATTGTATTAGAAAGAATTTCTCATATAAATTTTACTAAATGAATTTTTAAAATAACTAAAATTTCATTAGATGGCCGAAAGTAAGCTATGGAATTTTAAACCATTTTATAATATAGTCACGTATATTTCTAATGAAAAATTTAGTTAAATTCATAACGTTAGTTTGTCAAACTAAAATTATTATTAATAATAATTTTTAATTCCACAAATAATACCTTTAAATTGAATACTACTAATATGATTTTTTACATTAATATTTTATTTATTTAATAATATAAATTATTTTTCTTTTTGTTATAATAAAAAAGCACATATATTAAAATTTAAACTAAATAAATTGACCTGAAAATGATAATAAATCTATTTTCTTCTTTTGATCCTTCTTCTAACTTAAATTTATCCCTAAATTGAATAAGAACTCTCCTCGGACTTAGAATTATCCCCCCAATATTTTGAGTCATCCCAGCACGATTAAATTTTTTATGAATAAAAATTTTAAACACTTTACATAAAGAATTTAAAATATTACTTAGAAATAAATCACAAGGAAGATCCTTAATTTTTATCAGACTATTTAGAATTATTCTTTTTAATAACTTCCTTGGACTTTTCCCTTATATTTTTACTAGAACTAGACATATAACTATAACTCTTAGATTGGCTTTACCTCTATGACTTAGATTCATAATTTTTGGTTGATTTAATAACACAATTCATATATTAGCCCATTTAGTCCCCCAAGGAACACCTTCAATTTTAATGCCTTTTATAGTATGTATTGAAACAATTAGAAACGTAATTCGCCCCGGAACTTTAGCTATCCGACTTTCTGCAAACATAATTGCAGGCCATTTATTAATAACTTTATTGGGAAATACCGGATCTATACTTTCTATTATTATAATTAATTTTTTAATTATTACACAAATTCTCTTACTAACATTAGAAACAGCAGTTTCAATAATCCAAGCTTATGTGTTTGCCATTTTAAGAACATTATACTCTAGAGAAGTAAACTAATGTCAATAAATAAAAACCACCCTTTTCATTTAGTAGATATCAGCCCATGACCCTTATTTGGAGCTCTTAGAGCTTTAACAACAATAGTCGGATTAATTAAATGATTCCACTTATATAACAATAATCTTTTATTAATTAGAAGATTAATTACAACCTTAATTATATACCAATGATGACGTGATACTGTACGGGAAGGTACTTTCCAAGGTTTACATACCTTAAAAGTCTCTACAGGCTTGCGATGAGGGATAATTCTATTTATTACTTCAGAAATTTTATTTTTTATATCTTTTTTTTGAGCATTTTTCCATAGATCATTATCCCCAACTATTGAAATTGGCATACAATGACCTCCTAAAGGTATTTCAAGATTCAATCCTATTGAAATCCCCTTATTAAATACACTAATTTTATTAACTTCAGGATTAACAGTTACGTGAGCTCATCATAGAATTATAGAAAATAACTATAAACAAGGCTTACAAGGACTAATATTTACTGTTATTTTAGGAATTTATTTCAGAATCCTTCAAGGTTACGAATATAATGAAGCAAGATTTACTATCTCTGACTCTATCTATGGATCTACCTTTTATCTAGCTACAGGATTCCATGGACTACATGTTTTAATTGGAACCACATTTTTAATAATTTGTTTAATTCGCCACTATTTCAATCATTTCTCTTCAACTCATCATTTTGGATTTGAGGCAGCAGCATGATACTGACATTTTGTTGATGTAGTATGATTATTCCTTTACATTTCAATTTACTGATGAGGCAGATATTTATATAATATAAAAATTATATTTGACTTCCAATCAAAAAATCTAAATAAATCTAGTATAAATAATCATTATAATATTTAATTTATCATTATTAATTATTAGAGTTCTAGCTATCTTAATTCATTTATTAAATTTTATCTCTAAGAAAACATCTTATGATCGAGAAAAAAGAAGCCCCTTCGAATGCGGATTTGACCCAAAAATATCCGCTCGAATGCCTTTTTCTTTACATTTCTTTTTAATCGCAATTATTTTTTTAATTTTTGATGTAGAAATTACCCTTCTTCTTCCTTTAATTTTAACTATTAAAATTTGTAATATTTTTAACTATACATTTATTTTAACAACATTTATCATAATTCTCCTATTAGGGCTATACCATGAATGAATACAAGGAGCCTTAAACTGAACAAACTAGGATAATAGTTAAATATAACATTTAATTTGCATTTAAAAAGTATTGAAAAATCAATTTATCTTAAATAAGAAGTAAATAAATTACATTTAGTTTCGACCTAAAATCTTGGCTTAAAGCCCTTATTTTTAATTGAAACCAAAATAGAGGTAAATCACTGTTAATGATTAAAATGAGTTTTCTCCAATTAAAGAAATAATTTAATAAAGATTAAGCTTCTAACTTAAATCTTAAGCGTTGAAATACGTTTTTATTTCTATTTATATAGTTTAATAAAAACATTATATTTTCATTATAAAATTAGAAAATTTCTTATAAATATTTAAAAGTTTAAAACTTCCCTAATATCTTCAATATTAAGCTCTATATAAGCTATTTAAATAAATTTGTACTAATAAATAAATAATTCAAATTAATAATATTAAAAAATAAATTTTTAAATGATTTAAAGACAAAAGTTGTAATAAAGTAAATTTTTTAAGTAATAATGATAAATTTTGACCCCCATAAAATTCAAACCAACCCCGATCAAAAATCATTAATAAAGCCCCCATCTTAACTGGAATATAATTAACCCCTAAAGTCGATAAGATGGGGATATTTCATATTGAACTAAAAAAAAAAGAATAAAAATTTTTACTTAATAAATTATAAACTAAATTAAATTTTCTTAACTCATACCCAAACAACATTCCCAACATAATTACTAATAAAGTTATAAATTTTATTAAAATAGGTAAACAAATAAAAATTAAAGTATCAAATATTAGCCAATTAAAAACTCTCCCCCTAATAATTACAATAAAAATTAACCCCCTCATACCCAATAATATAATATTATTTTCTTTTAATAAATTTATAGAAATAAAATTAAAATCACCTGATAAGCTATAATACGTTAAACGAAATCTATAAGCGACTGTTAGCCCAATTGAAATATAAAAAATAAAATAAATATAAATATTTAAAATATTTATAGATATAAACTCCACAATTAAATCTTTTGAATAAAATCCAGATATAAAAGGAATCCCACAAAGAGATCAATTACAAATATTAAAATAGGTACAAGTTAAAGGTAATTGTTTTACTAAGCCCCCCATACACCGAATATCTTGACAATTAGACAAAGAATGAATAATTCTGCCAGCACATATAAAAAGCAAAGCCTTAAATAAAGCATGAATTAACAAATGAAAAAAGGCCAATTTATACGCCCCTAATGATAAAATCCTTATTATTAAGCCTAACTGACTTAAAGTTGATAAAGCAATAATTTTCTTTAAATCATTTTCAAAATTAGCACCTAATCCTGATATAAATATTGTTATAGATGAAATAAAAAGTAAAAAATTTATTAAAGAAGAACTAAAAGCATAATTAAAACGAATTAATAAATAAACACCAGCAGTTACTAATGTTGAAGAATGAACTAAAGAAGAAACAGGGGTAGGGGCTGCTATTGCAGCCGGTAGTCAAGAAGAAAATGGAATTTGTGCTCTTTTAGTTATAGCTGCTAATACAACTAAATAACTAATTAATTCTATAATTCAATCATTTTTTATAATATCCAAATAAAATATAAAATTTCAACTTCCATAATTTATCATTCAAGCAATTCTTATTAGTAAAGCAACATCTCCTACACGATTAGATAAAGCAGTTAATATCCCTGCTCTAAATCTTTTAATATTCTGATAATAAATAACTAAACAATAAGATACTAGCCCTAAACCATCCCATCCTAATAAAATACTAATCAAATTAGGGCTAATAATTATTAATATCATTGAAATTACAAATATAATAACTATTAAAATAAAACGATTTTTATTTAAATCCCCATTTATATACTCCTCTCTATAATAAATAACCATAGATGAAATAAACAAAACAAATCTTATAAATATTATTGATATCCAATCAATTAAAATAATATAAGTAATATTTACTGAATTAAAAATGATAAAAATATATTCAATAATATAAACAAAATCTAAAATGATTAAATAAACTGAAAATGATAATAATAATAAACTAAAAAATATAAATAAACGCCTATAAATATAACAAATAATCTAAAATAATATATATATATCTTTGATACCACAAATCAAAATTTTATTTAAACTATTTAGATAAATTCATTGAATAATTTCAATTTTTATAAAAATTATATTCAAAGGAAATCAATGTAGTAATAAAAGTAAATATTCTCGATTTAAACCTATTGAAAATCTAAATAAACTAGAATAAAATTTACCATGTTGAGTATAAGAATATAAAAATAAAGAATAAGCAGCCCTAAAAAAAGAAATTAAAGATAAAAATAGTATATTTATATAACTATATCCAACTAACCTATTAATCAACATAATTTCTCTAAATAAATTTATAGAAGGCGGAGCTGCTATATTAGAAGATAATAGTAAAAACCAATATAAACTAAGCCTTGGGATTAAATTTAATAGCCCCTTATTTAAATAAATTCTACGCCTCAATGTTCGCTCATATATTAAATTTACTAAACAAAATAAGCCAGATGAACAAAGACCATGAGCTAATATTATTACTAAAGCCCCCCATATCCCCCAATAATTTAAACTTATTAATCCAGCTAAAGATAGCCCTATATGAGACACAGAAGAGTAAGCAATTAAAGACTTTATATCTCTTTGACGAAGACAAATTAAAGAAATAATAAACCCTCCAAATAAAGAAATAATAATAATAATTATATTTCATCTATTAATAAATATTTGAAATATTAATATTAAACGTAATAACCCATATCCGCCTAACTTTAATATAACTCCTGCTAAAATTATTGAACCCGAAACTGGAGCTTCTACATGAGCCTTAGGAAGTCATAAATGTAAAAAATATATAGGAATTTTAATAAAAAATACTAAATTCATAGATAAATATATAAAAAAAAAATTTAATTTATAATTTAAAACCCCAAAAAATAATCTATGTTTATTATAAACATAAAAAATTATTAATAATATTGGTAAAGATATCAATATAGTATAAAATAATAAATAAATTCCTGCTTCTAAACGTTCTGGCTGATACCCTCAACCAATAATTAAAATTAAAGTAGGAATTAATCTAATTTCAAAAAATAAATAAAAAATAAACAATCTTATTGAAGAAAAAGCTAAAAATAAAGAAATTAATAAAAAAACCATTACAAATATAAAAAAATTATGATAATCTTTATTTTTTTTTAACTTTCTTCTCGCTAATATTATCAAACTACAAATCCATAAACTTAATAAAATTAAGGTAAAAGATAACAAATCACATCCCATAAAATAACTAATATTTACTCAAATAAAATTACAATATATTAATAAAAATATAAATGTCAAAATAAAAAACATTCATTGAAGGAATCAAAAATTAAACCTCCTAAGTGGCATCAATATAATTATCACAAATAAAAATTTTATCATAAAGAAGAAAAAGTTAAAATATAATCATTCCCATGAACACGAACTATTATAATTAAAATAGATAAACCTAAAACTCCCTCGCATACTCTAACAGTTAAAAAAATTATTGAAAAAAATATCTCATAATTTATGCTCATCAAATATATAAATATATTTAAATATAAAGAGATAACAATAAACTCCAAAGATAAAAGTATTAAAAGTAAATGCTTACGATTTAAAATAAAACTGATTATACCAGATACAAACATAAAAAATAATAAATTTATTAACATTTAAGTTTTGGTAATTTAATTAAAAATACTGGTCTTGTAAACCAAAATTAAGGCAATCTTCCAAAACTTCAGATATAGAAAACTTTCTATCATTAATCCCCAAAATTAAAATTTTATATAAACTAATATCTGAAATTACTATAATTTTATCCCTATTATTTATAAATACAGTTATATTTATTTTTCTTTACCATCCCCTTTCACTAGGATTAATTTTATTACTACAAACAATTTTAACAGCCTTAATTTCTGGATTTATAAATTCTAACTTCTGATATTCTTATATATTATTTTTAATTATAATTGGAGGAATACTTATTTTATTTATTTATATAACAAGAATTGCTTCTAATGAAAAATTTAAACTTAATAAAAAAATATTTTTATTTAATTTTATAGGCCTAATAATTATAATAATATTATTATTATTTATAGATATATTCTATTTAAACTATTTTATAAATATTGAAGAAATAACAATAATAAATTTAACTTTTAATAATAACTTATCTTTAAAAAAATATTTTAATTACCCCAATTATACCTTAATAATTATAATAATTATTTATCTTTTTATTACATTAATCGCAGTAACAAAAATTACAAACAATTCTTATGGACCATTACGACAAAAATTTTAATGAAAATAATTCGAAAAAAAAATCCTTTAATTAAAATTTTAAATAACTCTCTAATTGTACTTCCTACCCCTTCTAACATCTCAACAATATGAAATTTTGGATCATTATTAGGGTTATGTCTAATAATTCAAATCTTATCAGGAGTATTCTTAGCTATACATTACTGCCCTAATGTAGAGTTAGCTTTCAATAGAATCAGCCATATTTGTCGAGACGTTAATTATGGATGATTAATACGTACAATTCATGCTAATGGAGCCTCTTTTTTCTTTATTTGTATTTATATTCATATTGGTCGAGGTATTTACTACAGATCATATAATATAATTGAAACCTGAATAATTGGTGTTACAATCTTCTTCCTAACGATAGCAACAGCTTTTTTAGGTTATGTGTTACCATGAGGACAGATATCATTTTGAGGAGCTACAGTAATTACTAACCTAATATCTGCAATCCCTTACTTAGGGAATATACTAGTTGAATGAATCTGAGGGGGATTTGCTGTAGATAATGCAACCTTAAATCGATTTTTTACATTTCATTTTATTTTTCCATTTATTATTTTAGCCTTAATAATAATACATCTCCTATTTTTGCACCAAACAGGTTCAAATAACCCAATTGGATCAAAAAGAAACATTGATAAAATCCCATTTCATCCTTATTTCATTTACAAAGATTTATTAGGAGGCCTAATTATAGTATCTTTACTAATTTTTTTAACTCTCAGAAACCCCTATCTTCTTGGAGATCCTGATAATTTTACCCCTGCAAATCCCCTTATTACCCCAATTCATATCCAACCAGAATGATACTTTCTTTTTGCATATGCAATTTTACGCTCTATTCCTAATAAATTAGGGGGAGTAATTGCACTAGTTATATCCATCGCAATCTTATATATTCTCCCTTTTACTAATAAAAAAAAATTTTTAAGAACTCAATTTTACCCAATAAATAAATTTATATTTTGAATATTATTTAGAACTATCTTATTATTAACATGAATCGGAGCACGCCCTGTAGAAGAGCCCTATATTCTATGGGGTCAAATCTTAACTATATTATATTTCCTTTACTATCTAATTAATCCTCTAATAGCCTACTACTGAGATATAATTATTTTTAAATAGTTAATGAGCTTGATATAAGCTTATATTTTGAAAATATACTAAAGAAACTAAAACTTTCTATTAACTTATACTAAAATTTATTAACTAAATAAAAAGAATAAAAATCAATATTTTTATTCTTCTAAATAATAATAATAGGTTTAAAGAAACAGGTAAATAAGTCTTTCAAGCCAAATACATTAATTTATCATAACGATACCGAGGCAAAGTGCCCCGTACTCATAATCAAATAAAAGAAATTAAAGATAATTTTAAAAAAAAACTAAATCTTACTAAATTAGCACCTAAAAATAAAATAACTCTAACTATACTCATAAATAAAATATTACTATATTCAGCCAAAAAAATTATAACAAATCCGCCCCTAGAATACTCAACATTAAACCCAGAAACTAACTCCGACTCCCCCTCTGCAAAATCAAAAGGAGTACGATTAGTTTCAGCTAATCTTGAAACAATCCATATTAAACATAAAGGAGATATACCAAAAATAAATCAAATATATTCTTGATATTTTAAAAAATCAATAAAATTTAAACTTAAAATTAAAAATAAAAAAGATATTAAAATCAAAACTAAACTAACCTCATAAGAAATAGTTTGAGCAACAGATCGTAATCTCCCTAGTAAAGAATAATTAGAATTAGAAGACCAACCTGCCAATATAATACTATAAACCCTCAATCTAGAAACTCTTAAAAAAAATAAAATAGATAAATTAAAATTTAAATTAACTCTAATAAAAGGCATAGAAAACCATAAAAATAAAGACAAAAATAAATTTATTACTGGACAAATATAATATAAATTAAAATTAGATATCAAAGGATAAATTTGCTCCTTAGTTAATAACTTAATAGCATCTCTAAAAGGTTGAACTAAACCAATAAATCCAACTTTATTTGGACCCTTACGAACTTGAATATAACTAAGAACCTTCCGCTCCAAAAGAGTTAAAAAAGCGATTCTCACTAAAACCCTAAAAATTAAAATTAATCTAGAAATTAACATCAAAATAAAATCTAAAATATACAAGTATTACCTGTAATTTAATTACATATAAAGATCCTAAATCTATTGCACTAATCTGCCAAAATAATTAATTTCAATCATATTAAAATAAATTTTATATATATTTGGTCCTTTCGTACTAAAATAAATTAACACTTTTAAAGATAGAAACCAACCTGGCTTACACCGGTTTAAACTCAGATCATGTAAAATTTTAAAAGTCGAACAGACTTAAATATTTAGCTTCTTCACCAAAATTAAATTTTAATCCAACATCGAGGTCGCAATCTCTATTATCGATAAGAACTCTCTAATAAAATTACGCTGTTATCCCTAAGGTAATTTACTCTTATAATCAAAATACTTGGATCAAATAATTACTAATTAATATAATAATATAAAAAAAGTTAACTAAATTTTTTAATCACCCCAATTAAATATAAAAATTTAATTTAAAACTAAATTCTTTATCTTAAATTAAATTAATTATATAAAACTCTATAGGGTCTTCTTGTCTTTTAAATAAATTTAAGCTTTTTAACTTAAAAATAAAATTCTAATAAAATTTGTTAGAGACAGTTATTTTCTCATTCAACCCTTCATTCCAGCTTTCAATTAAAAAACTAATGATTATGCTACCTTAGCACAGTCAAGATACTGCGGCCATTAAATTAATCATTGGGCAGGCTAAACCTCAAATTTTATTCAAAAGGACATGTTTTTAATAAACAGGTGGAAAATTATTTGCCGAATTCCTTTTACAAACCTAAATATCTAATTTATTAAATTAAATAAAACTATACTAATTTTATCATTAATTCTAAATTTTTATAATTCCAAAATATATTTTAATAAAAAATTTATAAAAAATATAAATTTTAAAATTTTTAAAATAAATTATAACATACTTTAATTATGAAAATTTTTAATCCTAAAATATTTTTAAATCTAAATTCTTAATAATCATCTATTTTTAAGCTCATCCCTAAAAATATTTAATATTAATAATATTAAACTATCTAATTAATTCAATATTATTAATAAATAAATTAAATTTATTTCTTAAAAAACTAGATATATTTAAAAACGAATAACATTTCATTACTAAAAAATTATTTAATATATTTATTTAACAATAAAATTAATTAACTCTTTAGCTCTTTTAAATTCGAGATCATTTAAAATTAAATTTTTTTTAATAAACCCTGATACACAAGGTACAATAAATAAAATTTTCTTTAAAAAAATTAAATTTTTTCTTCTACAATACTATACTTTATCATTAAAGTAAATTTTTCTAGATAATAATAAATATATATATAATTCTACTAATTAAACTTAAATCTATAATAATAATAAATTTTTAATTTCAAACTAAATTGAATTAACAATTAACTTTTTAATGTAAATAAAATGCTTATAAAGCTTTAATTTGGGTCTAGACTCACTTTCCAGTAAGTCTACTTTGTTACGACTTATTTCACCTTAAATGAAAGCGACGGGCAATATGTACATATTTTAGAGCTAAAATCATTTTAATTAATTAATTAAAATTACTATCAAATCCATATTCAATATTATAATAACATAATAAATCCTTAAATAAATTTATTGTAACCCATTTTTACTTTTTTAATAAACTACACCTTGATCTGAATTTTTTTTTAAAAAAAATCTTAAATATTTAAATTTTTTAAAAATATTTAATTACGACGATATGTAAACTAATAAAAAAAGTTTATAAAATCGTGGATTATCATTTATAAAACAGGTTCCTCTGAAAAGACTAAAATACCGCCAAATTTTTTAATTTTCAAGATCATAACTAATACTAATTTAATTTTACTTTAACATTTTTAATAATAGGGTATCTAATCCTAGTCTATAAAATAAATTTCTTAATGCATTTAATTTTAAAATTTAATTAAAAATTTAAAATTTCACTAAATAAATCTTAATTTAAAATTTTTATAAAAACTAATTAAAATTAAAAAAAATTTAATTATATAATTTGTATAACCGCAACTGCTGGCACAAATTTTGTTTATATCATTTATAATTCCTAAATCTCAATTTCTTGAATATTTAAATCCAATCACTGCATTAAATATTTTTTAATAAAATTTTACATATAATAAAAAATAACACTAAATTCTTAAACCAAAATAAAATTTTTAACATTTATTTAATCTTT